ATGATAAGACTAGAAAATATTACTTGCCTAAAATGTATGATCCCATTTTGAATGGGTTATATCGGGGAACAATCAAAAAAAAAATTTCACCTTCAATCATAAATAAAATTTCGTTAGAAAATTTCATAGAGACAATGGAAATTAATAAGATTCATAGTCTCCTTCTTCCTGATACTGATTACCAAGAGGTTGAACAGAAAATAGACCGATTTGATAAAAAAACTTTTTCAACGGAAAATCGTCATTTATTTACTTTAATCAGTAAATTCGATAGAGAATCGGGATCGAGTTTAAATTGGAAGGGCCTCTCTTTATTTTCAGAAAAAGAACAAGGAAGGATTGGTTCAGAAAAAAGAGCCAAATTTTACAAATTTTTATTGAATACAATTCTAACTAGCCCTAATGGTCAAAAAACAAAACAAAAATTTGTAATAAAAGAAATCAGTAAAAAAGTCCCTAGATGGTCATACAAACTTATTACCGAATTGGAATTCCTGTCGGGCGCAGCTCATGAAGGCCTACCGTTGGATTATCATATACGTTCAAGAAAAAGGGATCATGTAATAATTTATAGGCCTACTAAACGTAGTCGCAAAGCAAGTGTCAAAAACTGGGTGTCTATTAGAGACTATTCGGAAGAATCAGATTTTCGTCGAGAATTCATCAAAGGTTCTATGCGTGTTCAAAGGCGTAAAACTTTTATTTCGAAATTGTTTCAAGCAAATGCGCATTCCCCCCTTTTTTTGGACAGAATAAAAAAATCCCCCCTTTTTTCTTTTAATATCCCTGAACAGATGAAATTTTTTTTTAGAAATTGGATGGGTAAAGGATCAGAATTTAAAGATTATACAGAGGAACAAAAAAAAAAACTAAAGGAAGAAGAAGAGAACAAAATAAAGGAAAAAACGTGGATAAAAATCGCGGAAGCCTGGGATTTTATTCCATATCCACAAGCAACAAGAAGTTTAATTTTAATAATTCAATCTATTTTTAGAAAATATATTTTATTACCTTCATTGATAATAGTTAAAAATATTGGGCGTATTTTATTATCTCAACCCCCTGAGTGGGCTGAGGACTTTGATGAGTGGAATAGAGAAAAGCATATTATATGTACCTATAACGGTGTTCAAGTATCAGAACTCGAACTTCCCAGAAATTGGTTTAAAGATGGTATTCAGATAAAAATAGTATTTCCTTTTTATTTGAAACCTTGGCACAGATCCAAATTGAGGCCCTATTTTTCTTCTTATAAAGATCTAAAGAAAGAACAACAAAAGTTTTCTTTTTTAACGGCTTGGGGAACGCAAACTACCCTTCCCTTTGATTCTGTCCCCCCAAAAACTTCCTTTTTTAAGCCTATTTTTAAAGAACTTAAAAAAAAAATTCGAAAAACGAAAAATAATCATTTTCGAGTTATAAGCGTTTTAAAAGAAAGAACAAAAAATTTATTTCTGTTTATAAAAAAAATAAAAAAAGAACTCTTAAAAGTACATCCAACTCTATTATTTATATTGAGAAAGGTGTATGAACCCGGCGAAACTAACCAAAAAAAAGATTCTATAATTAGGAATCAGATAATTCACGACTCGTTTAGAAAAATAAAATCTACAGATAATACAAATTATTCACTGAGAGAAAAAAAAATTAAAAATCTGGCTGATAGAACAAGCACAATCAGAAAGAAAACAAAGAGTCTTACAAAAGAAAAAAACAGCAACGCCAAGAAAAGAAGTAGTCCTGACAAAACAAGTTATAGTTATAATGGAAAAGAAAAATCACCAAAAATTTTTTGGAAAATATTAAAAATAAAAAAAAGAAGAAATCAATTAATCTATAAATTATATTTGTTTATAAAAATTTTCATTAAAAGAATATACATGGATATCTTTCTATGTATCATTCATATTGCCAGAATTCCTACACAACTAGTTCTTGAATCAATAAATTTTTGTTTTGATAAATACATTTACAATAATAAAACAAACCAAGAAATAAAAAAAAAAAAAAACAAAAAAGAAATTAACTTTATTTCGACTCTAAAAAGTGAACTTTACAATATTAAGAATAGTAAGAGGAATTCACATCTTTTTTTTGACTTATCCTCTTTATCACAAGCATATGTATTTTACAAATTATCACAAACCCAAGTTATTAATTTGTATAAGTTAAGATCTATTTTTGAGTATCATGGAACTCCCGTTTTTCTTAAGACTGCAATAAAAAATTATTTTGTAACACAAGGAATATTTCATTCCGAATTAAGACATACAAAACTTTCAAGTTCTGAAACGAATCAATGGAAAAACTGGTTAAGAGGTCATTATCAATACAATTTATCTCAGATTAGATGGTTTGAATTAATACCACAAAAATGGCGAACTACAATAAATGAAGGTGGTATTACCCAAAATAAAGATTTAACAAAATGGAATTCGTATGAAAAAGATCGATTACTTTATCACAAAAAACAAAAGGATTTTAAAGTATATCCATTACCAAACCAAAAAGATAATTTTCCAAAATACTATATATATAATCTTTTATCATATAAATCTATTAATTCTGAAATTAAGAAGTCCTCATATATTATTTATGGATCACCATCAGAATTAAATAACAACCAAAAAATTACTTTTAATTACAACAATTCTAAACAAAATTTATTTGAAAGCCTGGAGGAAATTCCTATCAATCATTATCTAGAAAAGGGCGATATTATGTATATGCAAAAAAATCCAGATAGAAAATATTTTGATTGGACAATTCTCAATTTTTTTCTAAAACAAAAAATAGATATTGAGGCCTGGACCAAAATGGATTATAGCAGTAATATAAATACTAAGCTTGGAAGTAAGAATTACCAAAAAATTGATAAAATGGATAAAAACGATATTTTTTATCTGATGATTCATCAAGATTTAGAAATAAATCCAATCAATGACAAGAAACTCTTTTTTGATTGGATGGAAATGAATGAAGAAATCCTAAACCCAATATCGACAAATATGAAACTTCCGTTCTTCCCAGAATTTGTGCCACTTTATAATGTATACAAAATAAAACCATGGATTATACCAAGCAAATTACTTCTTTTAAATTTAAATAAAAAGAAAAACATCAATGAAAAGAAAAAATTCCATTTTTTTAGACCATCGAATGAAAAAAGATATTCTGAATTAATGAATCGAAATCAAGAAGAAAAAGAACCCGCGGGCCGAAGAGGCCTTGGATCATATTCACAAAACCAAGATAAAATGAAAAAACAATATAAGATCCGAAATAAGATGAGACCAGAAATAATTTTCTTACGGAAACACTATTTGCTTTTTCAATGGATAATAGATGATGGTTTAATTCCGAATTTAACTGAAAGAATGATCAATAATATCAAGATATATTGTTACTTGCTTGGACTGATAAATCCAAGAGATACTACTATATCGTCTATTCAAAGGAAAGAAATAAATCTGGATATAATGGTGATTCGAAAAAAATTGACTCCTATGGAATTGAATAAAAAGGGGATATTTTTTATCGATCCCATTCGTTTGTCTGTAAAAAACGACGGATACTTTATTATATATCAAACCGTAGGTATATCGTTGGTTCATAAAAGTAAGTACCAAACTCCTCAAAGATATCGAGAACAAAGATATATCAATAAAAATAAATTGGATGAATCTATCCCAAGATATCAAATAATAATTCGAAAGAGAGACAAAAAACATTATGATTTTATCGTTCCTGAAAAGATTTTATCATCTAGACGTCGTAGAGAATTGAGAATTCTAATTTCTTTCAACTCAAAGAATATAAATAGTGTGGATAAAAATCGAGTATTTTGTAACAAAAAGAACATAAAAAACAGGAATCCTTTTTTGGATCAAAAAAAGCATCTTGATAGAGATAAAAATGAATTAATTAAATTAAAGTTATTTCTTTGGCCTAATTATCGATTAGAAGACTTAGCTTGTATGAATAGATATTGGTTTAATACCAATAATGGAAGCCGTTTTAGTTTGTTAAGAATATATCCACAATTAAAAATTGTTTGATGGTACATTTTTCCTATATATTCTGTACCATATAGAAAAGCAAACAGATGCACATATGCCCTGTCTTACGTCCCAGTCTAATATTAGATCTTTTTTATTTAATACTAAGTCAATGACGTATCAATTTGTTTGGATAAAATCTATAAAATAAACGAATATATGGAATATTCCGAATTTTCGGTCTAAATTATTTGACGTTGTAAGTGTAAAAACGTACCATCTACTTTTTTATCCCTGTCCAACTAAAATTAAAATTCTTGTGTATACTAATTACTACATTAAAATGACTAATATTATTATTACTGATCAAATAATATATTTTAATAATATATTTTATATGTAAATTAAAGGGTAGAAGGAGCTTTTTTTATGATAAAAAATCCATTAAGTGCAATTATTTTGAAAGAGGAAAACGAAGACAACAAGGGGTCTGTTGAATTTCAAGTAGTGAATTTCACCAATAGGATACGGAGACTTACTTCACATTTGGAATTGCACAAAAAAGACTATTTATCTCAGAGAGGTCTGCGTAAAATTCTAGGAAAACGTCAACGGCTGCTCGCCTATTTGTCAAAAAAAAATAGAGTACGTTATAAAGAATTAATCGGACGGTTGGAGATTCGAGAAACAAAAAATCATTAATTTGAAGAGTCGTTTTGAATTTTCGCTTAAATTTTGATGAACCTCTTTTCGCTTTCAGCAATTCATGGAAGAATGAATCGGGAAAAAACCTATGACTGCACCAGCTACACGAAATGACCTTATGATAGTCAATATGGGCCCTCAGCACCCATCAATGCACGGTGTTCTTCGACTCATTGTTACTCTAGATGGTGAAGATGTTATTGACTGTGAACCGATATTGGGTTATTTACATAGAGGAATGGAAAAAATTGCGGAAAACCGAACAATTATACAATATTTACCTTATGTAACACGTTGGGATTATTTAGCTACTATGTTCACTGAAGCAATAACTGTAAATGCACCAGAGCAGTTAGGCAATATTCAAGTGCCTAAAAGGGCCAGCTATATCAGAGTCATTATGTTAGAGTTAAGTCGTATAGCTTCGCATTTGTTATGGCTTGGCCCTTTTATGGCAGATATTGGCGCACAGACCCCCTTCTTCTATATTTTTCGAGAAAGAGAATTGATATATGACCTATTCGAAGCTGCTACCGGTATGCGAATGATGCATAATTATTTTCGTATTGGAGGAGTTGCTGCTGATTTACCTTATGGCTGGGTAGATAAATGTTTGGATTTTTGTGATTATTTTTTAACAAGAGTTACTGAATATCAAAGACTTATTACACGGAATCCTGTTTTTTTAGAGCGAGTTGAGGGAGTAGGCATTATTGGCAGAGAGGAGGCAATTAATTGGGGTTTATCGGGACCAATGCTACGAGCTTCCGGAATACAATGGGATCTTCGAAAGGTTGATCATTATGAGTCTTACGATGAATTTGATTGGGGAGTTCAATGGCAAAAGGAAGGGGATTCATTAGCTCGTTATTTAGTACGAATCGGTGAAATGACAGAATCAATAAAAATTATTCAACAGGCTTTAGAAGGAATTCCGGGGGGGCCCTATGAGAATTTAGAAATCCGGCGCTTTGATAAAGTATGGGATCCCGAATGGAATGATTTTGACTATCGATTTATCAGTAAAAAACCTTCTCCTACTTTTGAATTGTCAAAACAAGAACTTTATGTGAGAGTCGAAGCCCCAAAAGGAGAATTAGGAATTTTTCTGATAGGAGATAAGGGTGTTTTTCCTTGGAGATGGAAAATCCGACCACCGGGTTTTATAAATTTGCAAATCCTTCCTCAATTAGTTAAAAGAATGAAATTGGCTGATATTATGACAATACTAGGTAGCATAGATATCATTATGGGAGAAGTTGATCGTTAAAATGATAATAGATACAACAGAAGTACAAGCTATCAATTCTTTTTTTAGATTGGAATCCTTAAAAGAGGTATATGAGATCATATGGATGCTTGTCCCTATTTTTACTCCTGTATTAGGAATCACAATAGGTGTACTAGTAATTGTTTGGTTAGAAAGAGAAATATCTGCGGGGATACAACAACGTATTGGCCCTGAATACGCCGGGCCTTTGGGAATTCTTCAAGCTTTAGCAGATGGTACAAAATTACTTTTCAAAGAGAATCTTCTTCCATCAAGAGGAGATACTCGTTTATTCAGTATCGGACCATCCATAGCAGTCACATCAATTCTACTAAGTTCTTTAGTAATTCCTTTTGGATATCGCCTTGTTCTAGCCGATTTAAGTATTGGTGTTTTTTTATGGATTGCCATTTCAAGTATTGCTCCCGTGGGCCTTCTTATGTCAGGTTATGGATCAAATAATAAATATTCCTTTTTAGGTGGTTTACGGGCTGCTGCTCAATCAATTAGTTATGAAATACCATTAACTCTATGTGTGTTATCAATATCTCTACGTGTGATTCGTTAAGACATAAAATTTCCTCTATGTCTTTTCTTTATAGGAAGGAAATTTCATGGGTTGAATATACCTTTTTATTTTTTATTCATCATTCGGGTTGATGAACTAAACCAGATAGTTATATGAGTGAAAAAAACAGTTTCTTACTTTGCAGTAAAAAGATTCAGTCTCATTTCCTATGTACAAGTGTTAAGTGAAAGTAAACATAAGCATTATATACTATACTATTTACCCCAAGATTGAGTGATTAGTCATCATGACTTGAAGCGGGTTCAAAAGGAGCAACTATCTAGGGATTTTACTAGCTATTAACAGACATGTATTACCCTAATGAGCGGGGGGGTCCTTGTGACCAAAAAGGGTGGATAGTTAGGAACACCAAGGTACACAAAGGATTCGTAATAGAGATTATGTAAGTTATTCAACAGGATTTTTCTGTTCATACTGCATAGCATAAAAGGGATTCTAATTGGGGCTTTACGTTGGTAGAAATGATGAAGGAGTACTCCCCACGATTCCGATCCAGAGTATTTTCCTATCCACCGATTAAGTAAATAACTATCAAGAACGAAGTAATCCTTTACTTAAAGTACCTTTTTATGAGAAAGGAGAATAGGAACAAAAAAATAAACTCGAAAGAATTAACTTGCACTACAAAAAAGATCTTTTTTAGAGAGTTTTAGAGAGATAGAATCCTTGTAATGTTTCGTGAACTAATGCAATGTATCTTTTTTTTCGTAATCAAAAATGCTAGGTTGAAATATTTATTGAGATTTCTACAAAAAACTTTTTATTTAAAGGTTAAGTTATTACTCAACAAAAAAATTTTAAATTTTTAAAAGATAAGATCAATTCAGAAGCACTTTATAATAAAAAATAATAGATAGCAGACAGAATTCCATTGTCTAATTGGGGACCTTGTGATAGATTTGGATTCTATCCTACAAAGCATATCAAGATAAAAAATA